AAACGCGTCAAAGTGGACTGTCCCACACTAGCACTTCCACGTAATAACTCTACCAAAGGCGATCCTATTACCGGAATCGCTTCCGGTACGCCTGTTACTATTTTTACTGCCCAATACCCAATTTGGTCCCAGGGTAAAGAATAACCTGTTACACCAAAGGATGCGGTCAATACAGCCAGAACCACACCTGTAACCCAAGTCAATTCGCGAGGTTTTTTAAAACCACCAGTGAGATACACACGAAATACGTGCAGGATTATCATTAGGACCATCATACTTGCTGACCATCGATGAACTGATCGGATTAACCAACCAAAGTTCGCTTCCGTCATTATGTATTGAACAGAAGCAAAAGCCTCCGTAACGGTCGGACGGTAGTAAAAAGTCATAGCAAACCCTGTAGCGACTTGTACTAAAAAACAAGTAAGCGTAATTCCTCCTAGACAATAAAATATGTTGACATGAGGAGGAACGTATTTACTAGTTATATCATCTGCAATCGCCTGAATCTCGAGACGCTCTTCGAACCAATCGTAGACTTTATTGAGATAGGTAAACCAAGGGGACTCCCCCTCTGAGAACCGTATATGAGAATTTCATCTCGTACAGCTCAAACAAAAAAACAGGTTAAAAGAGGTATGGAATAGAAAATTGGAAACTTCTTAATCTTTTGATTCCATTTTCGCTAAAAATACGAAAGAGTAAAAGTAAGAAAGCTCTTTTTTTTTGTTATAATTAGAATGTCAAAAAATCAAGTAGGCTCACTTGTCTTTCTGTTGATCGTTCCAGGCCTCTTGAATCTTCTATTTCCCTATTTTTTTCTTTCATCTGTTATTTTAATTTGTATGGAATGTAGCTTTACTTTTGTTTTCTTTATTATTGATAGGAATTTTCTTGTTAAGACCCTAGGAATCAATTGAAACCTTAAATTAATACTAGAACCACGATGATTCAATAAAACCTTCAAGCTAAGTCAAGGATTCCCTGAGTAAGAACCATTGGATCATCATTTATTCAACGAGTAGAATCGATATAATGACTAAAACTAGAAAGAAAAGTTTGTTCTTTGAGCAAAATCAAAGCAGAAACGGGAATTTGAAAGAAGAAAACTCTTTCAATTGAAAACTTTTTTCTTTTGAAAAATTTGAGGAATCCGGCCACGAGGTCTGAATATTAAGTATGAATCATAGTTCAAATACTTCGTGATATATTTCATATATTCCGTGCTCCAGATACTAGAATGAATATCCGACGGGGTAAAACCATCTCTATCAAGACGACAGACCCACTTTCTGTACTCTCAATAGGATCAATTATAACAAGTCACACACTCATATTCCGGAAATACAGAAACACAAAAATTTCGCGGTCGAACTACCAAAAAAGAATAAGCTAAAATAAAAAGCCGAGGCCTAAATGCATCGTTTTTTGTATTTTTATTTAAAAGCTAGGGTTCTTATAAATCTAATTAAATCTAATTCAGTGAAATTCCGTCCAGTAAAACGGAAGAATTATAAATCTCCAAAATAATAGATAGGAATACCGCAAATAGAGCCATTGCGACACCCATCAAAGGAGTAGTTCCCCATCCAGGAGCTACTTTACCATATTCCGAATTCAATGGTTTCAATAAAGCCCCTACAGACGTCCGTCTTGGACCAGATCTAGAACTACCCTCAACAGTTTGTGCAGCCATAAATCCTATTTTGTATTCATTGAGATCTGTTGACTTTGTATACCATTCCGTTGTAAATAAACAATCTTATCATAGATCCATTGTGGTCTTGAAATTATATAATAATGGAAACAGCAACCCTAGTCGCCATCTCTATATCTGGATTACTTGTAAGTTTTACTGGGTATGCCTTATATACTGCTTTTGGGCAACCCTCTCAACAACTAAGAGACCCGTTCGAAGAGCACGGGGACTAGTTGAAGTAATGAGCCTCCAAATGTTGGGAGGCTCATTACTTCAATTCAGATAATGAAAAATCATTTCATTTTTTAGTTGGAACTTTAGGCGGTTCGCGAAAAAAGATAGCGAAAAAAATGATCCCTAGAGTCGAGACTAAGAGGAATGTATAAACCAATGCTTCCATAAATGTGATCGCGGTTTACAATTATAGCTTCCATACCTGTTTATTGGGGATCATCTCCCCGATTAAAGAAAAAAAAAATCAAAGAAAAGGCGAAAGGGCGGAGATTTAAATCCAGACTTTTTCAGTATCCTATGTAAAATCACAAAGAGAAAATAGAAGTGAGAAGCGAAAAATAACAGAGCAATGCTGCATCAGACTACTTGTCTTCTTGTAGTTGGATCTCCAAGTTTTTGGAATGCTCCAAATTCCACTTGAGCATCCAAATCTGGGTCAATACCAGCAAAAACATCTCTGAATAAGGTTCTAGCACCATGCCAAATGTGCCCGAAGAAGAAGAGCAGAGCAAAGGAAGCATGTCCAAAAGTAAACCAACCTCTTGGACTGCTACGAAAAACACCATCGGATTTCAAAGTAGCACGATCTAATTCAAAAATTTCACCCAATTGGGCACGTCTAGCATATTTTTTCACAGTCGCAGGATCACTATAACTCACTCCGTTCAGTTCGCCACCATAGAACTCAACGGTTACGCCTACTTGTTCGACACTATACTTCGATTCTGCCCTTCTAAAGGGAACATCGGCTCTAACAATTCCATCTCCGTCTACCAAAACAACTGGAAATGTTTCAAAAAAAGTAGGCATGCGACGTACAAAAAGTTCACGCCCTTCTTTATCTCTAAAGACAGGATGTCCTAACCACCCGACAGCTATTCCATCTCCGTTATCCATTGAACCCGCTCTGAATAATCCCCCTTTCGCTGGATTATTTCCGATGTAATCATAAAAAGTTAATTTTTCAGGAATTTTAGACCAAGCCTCTGATAAACTTTGATTTTCGGCTAGTCCAGCGCTAACTCTTCGATATATTTCTTGCTGAAAGTATCCCTGATCCCATTGATAACGGGTGGGACCAAATAATTCGATAGGAGTAGTTGCTGAACCATACCACATAGTTCCAGCAACAACAAAAGCTGCAAAAAAGACAGCAGCGATACTGCTGGAAAGAACGGTTTCAATATTGCCCATACGTAATCCTTTATATAGACGTTGGGGCGGGCGGACACTAAGATGGAATAAGCCTGCTAATATGCCCAATGTCCCTGCTGCAATATGATGAGAGGCTATTCCTCCTGGAACAAAGGGATCAAAACCTTCCACACCCCACGCGGGATTTACAGATTGTACCTTTCCAGTTAGTCCATATGGGTCGGACACCCATATTCCAGGACCATACAATCCTGTTACATGAAATGCGCCAAAGCCAAAGCAAGCCACTCCTGAGAGAAATAAATGAATTCCAAAGATCTTAGGCAAATCCAAAGAAGGTTTTCCTGTGCGTTCATCACCAAATATTTCTAGATCCCAATACACCCAATGCCAGATAGCTGCCAAGAAGCACAAGCCAGAGAACACAATATGCGCCCCGGCTACACCTTCGTAACTCCAAACCCCCGGATTCGTTATCGTCCCTCCTGTAATACTCCAACCGCCCCATGAATTGGTTATTCCTAAACGAGTCATGAAGGGTATAACGAACATACCTTGTCTCCACATTGGATCGAGAACAGGGTCGGAGGGATCAAAAACTGCTAATTCATATAGAGCCATTGAACCGGCCCAACCAGCAACCAGAGCTGTATGCATTATATGAACAGAAAGCAAACGACCGGGATCATTCAATACGACAGTATGAACACGATACCAAGGCAAACCCATGGTAATACCCCTTTATCAACAAAAAATAGACACTATGTAACTTTATTGCATTGAAAAAACTATGCTATGGACCCCCCTTTTTTTTTTTTCAGTGGATTATCTCGGAAAAAGGGTTACTATTTGTTCTATTCTTTTAGTAAAAATGGAACAATTTGGTTCATAGGAAAAAAGAGAAGCAGATCTATTCTATACTCGATAAGTACCAATACGCAATGGGGGTTTATTCCCTTTTCGAAGAGCGCATGCATCCATATTTAGTCATCATTCAAAGTACCTATTCGTAAAAATTTTCTTTGTTTTCCTTTATTTTATGAACTTATTCTATCTATGTAGAAAATATGACGATAAAGCTAATATTATTAAAATAATAAAACCATTATTACGTTTCCACATCAAAGTGAAATAGAGTACTTAATTCTTTTTTCTTTCAGTTTATGCCTATTGGTGTTCCAAAAGTGCCTTTTCGAACTCCCGGAGAGCGAAATCCAACTTGGATTGACATATAGTGCGCCCTGTCAGATATATTGGGTCATATGGGATTTCCCCATTCTCTCCCCCGATCGAGATATCCTCTCTTTCGCCCCCAAAAAAAGCGATTGAATCATCAAAAATTTGTAACGTGAAGTGCAATGAAATGGAATTAGATCCGTTTTGTGAAGAGGTATCCAGATTAATATTAGCAATTCAAATAATTTATGGTCGACTTGGCTGGACCAATAAAATTAAGTATCCAGGCTCCGTTTAGAAAAACCCAATTGGTAATATATCTATTATTAGGACTTATAGATATCATAAACAATCCTATTTAGAAAGAAATTATTAAATAGCGCTGATCCCAAACAGTTAATCAATCGAATAATAAATATAATGGATACGTCGAATATTTGGCGGAAGACATAAAAGAAATGAATTGCAAAATTGAGAAAAAATGAAAAAAAAAAAACAAAGACGTGGTATTGGGGTCATTTGTCCTATATGTGCAAATCAAAATCGGGCAGATCCTTACTCGGAGTAGAGCAGAAACCTAAAAAAATGGAAGAAGCCCATTCAGGAACAAGAAAATGGCATCGTGATTTTTGGATTGGATCTCGATGAAAAAATACATCAATGAAAAGTTAGTGCGATAAAACTGTTTTTTATATTCTAATATTATATATTATAGGAAAACCGGCCAAACGCATCGTTCTTCAAAAATGAAAGAGAAGCCCCTTCCTTCATTAGAAGGAGTCCGCTATAAAAAAAGAAAGAGGGCTGGAAGCTACACATTGATTTTTTTTTTCGCAAGTTTTAGTTTTGTTGAACCGTATGCATCAAAAGGTGCCCGTACGGCTCCTAAGGGATACAATTTTATCCGAATCAACCGACTTTATCGAGAAAGATTAATTTTTTTAGGCCAAGCGATTGATAGCAATGTTTCGAATCAACTTATTGGTCTTTTTGTATATCTCAGTTCGGAGAGTGATACCAAGGATCTGTATTTGCTTATAAACTCTCCCGGCGGATGGGTAATACCTGGAATAGCCATTTATGATACTATGCAATTTGTGCGACCAGATATACAGACAATATGCATGGGATTGGCCGCCTCAATGGGGTCTTTTATCCTGGTCGGAGGAGCAATTACCAAACGTCTAGCATTCCCTCACGCTTGGCGCCAATGGGTTTTTTATTTAAGAGAAAAAAGAAGACTATGCCTTCGCCATATGAATTATTAATATTAAGTAATATTAGCATGGCACTTCGAATTTGATATGCAAATTTTTTATTGTTTTTCAAAATATTAGATTATGTATCGAAAGAGTAGTATGAGATAAAGGAAGGGTATTTCCTATTTTATCTTACCTATCGTAGGTCGATTTCAGCGTCACAAACTTTTTTCACACCGGCAGGTTATTAACAACATTTATGTTATGAAAGAGTACGAAAATAAAAAAAAAGAAACTTTGGGATTGCTGAATCACAGACAAAATAAATATATTAAAGCAACGGGGCCATCATAGTATTTTTGAACTCCTCCGAAAAAAAAAAAGAAGGGTGGTAATTGGATCATTTACCGATCTGGGTATAATGGATCCCACATTTTCTCTTTCTTCGATGAAAGGTAAAAAAATTCCATTGTGGAGCCGTATGCAATGTGAAAAAAATGCCCGTACGGTTTTCTATCTTTTTCTTATTTTATTCTTTATCTCTTCGCCTTGCCTCCTCGTGCGAGATACAGGAACCTTTGATTGTGTTATATTATATGATCAGGGTAATGATCCATCAACCTGCTGCCGGTTTTTATGAGGCACAAACGTCCGAACTTATCCTGGAAGCGGAAGAACTACTGAAACTGCGCGAAATCCTTACAAGGGTTTATGTACAAAGAACAGGCAAGCCCTTATGGGCTGTATCCGAAGACATGGAAAGGGATACTTTTATGTCAGCAACAGAAGCCCAAGCTCATGGAATTGTTGATTTTGTAGCGGTTGGATAAAAAATAGCAGTGATTTCGTGCAAATATATGATTTAAGATTTTATCTTCTTACTTCTTAATTACTTAATTAAAGGTTTAATATTCTATTAATATATTGAAATCGAATAAACTCATAATCATCCGGTTAGGATCAATCTAAACCAGCCCATAATGTATAATTCAGCATGCCAACTATTAAACAACTTATTAGAAACCCAAGACAGCCAATCAGAAACGTCACGAAATCTCCCGCTCTTGGGGGATGCCCTCAGCGTCGAGGAACATGTACGAGGGTGTATGTGCGACTCGTTTAAATCGTGGGCTGAGACAAAACAAAAGAAAAAACAATTTTTCCAGTATCAATGATCAGTACCGGTGAATCGGATAGAATGGAAGAACTCCATTCACTATCTAAAAAAGATGGATCTATCATATCTTTCTATTGTGTATGAAATTTATGGTTTCAATTGGTGCAAATTAAATCACCTGAATTTTCAATTTAAGATGAGAAAGAATTCCCCATTGGTAACAAATAGTTACCCATTAAGCGGGGGAAATCCTATTTAAAAAAGTAGAAATATTATGTTTAGAAGAACGGACTCACAAGGTCAGCTACCCACCCAATCTTCATAATTAAATACCGTTACTGTATAAGGTATATCTCATTATGAAAGACAAATTACTGGAAAATTCATGGGTAGAGCCAAAGAGTGGTAACTGTACAAGTTACCAATAAAATGAAGGAAAGGGCTCCGGTGTATAGAGAAGACCTCACCGTTTAAGAAGTAACCATAGAGACGATGGAACCCACAATTTCTTTAGCTATTTCTATTTTTATTTTTCCAATGCCTAGAAAAAAGGAAAAAAGCGTGGTAGGGAAGGTTATAGTAGCAAAAGCCATTGGAATTTTTATTTTATAAATTGGAAGAATCCGTTTTGTTATTAATAGACTAGGAAGGGGGAAAAGAATAACTGAAAGAAAGGAAATCAATTAGTTATTCATTAAAGTTTCATTTACTCAATGACCAGAATTAGACGAGGATATATAGCTCGGAGACGTAGAACAAAAATGCGTTTATTTGCATCAAGTTTTCGCGGAGCTCATTCAAGACTTACTCGAACAATTATTCAACAGAAAATAAGAGCTTTGGTTTCGGCGCATCGTGATAGAGATAGGAAAAAAAGGGATTTTCGTCGTTTGTGGATCACTCGAATAAATGCAGTAATTCGCGGGGCGGGGGCATCCTATATTTATAGTAGATTAATACACAATCTGTATAAGGGGCAGTTGCTTCTTAATCGTAAAATCCTTGCACAAATAGCTATATCAAATAGGAATTGTCTTTATATGATTTCCAACGAGATCATAAAATAAGGGGATTGGGAGGAATCCGCCAAACTCTTTGAAATGGAATTCTCTGGAGAATGAACTCCGGGAAGGTAGAGTAGAAATTAGTATGATAAAATCTGATAATATGATAAAGTCGTCAAAATGAGCGAACACGCCCGATAAAAAAAAATTATTCCTCTTAAAATTATTCCTCTTACCCGATTCTTTTTTTTCTTACGACACGAATGATTCTCGGATTTTTTGAACAAAACGTCCATCTGTTTTTGAGTTCGGATTAGAATTTTGATTCAATTGAAAAGTAAGCCTATTTTTTTCTGTTCCTAAAACCAGGAGTTCTGGTGGTTGACTCCCTTCTTTCAAATTGTTTCTCATTATTAAGAAAAGGTAACGAAGATAAAATACGAGCTTGTTTTATAGCAATAGTAATTAATCGTTGTTCTTTTAAGGTTAATCTATTCACCCGTCTAGATAATATTTTTCCTTGTTCACTAATAAATCGACTAATTAAACTCATGTTTCTATAATCAATTCGATCCCCCGATTGGATCGGGGGCAAACGCCTACGAAAAGATCGCTTGGATTTAAGAAAGAGTCGCTTGGATTTATCCATAATTTGTTTATTCCTTATCCCTAAAATACTATTTCGATCAAATCAAAAAAAATTATAGAAGAAATTCATAGGATTGGGTTTGTCTATATTTATTTAGTTGTTTTTATTTCAATATATGAAATAATAGAAATATATATCGAAATTTTTTTCATGTTCCTTGAAAGGGTGACACCCAAGCACTCGGTTCGATCTATATCTATTTCTTTATCTCCCCATGAATTGTATGTTTGAAACAATACGGACAGAATTTTCTCAACTCCAATCGACTAGGTGTATTGTGTCGATTCTTTTGAGTAATATATCTGGAAATACCCGTTGATTCCTTATTAAGACCGTTTCGAACACAACCGGTACATTCCAAAATAACCCTTACTCGAACGTCTTTACCCTTGGCCATGAACCTCCTTTGGGTTTTTGATTCACCCAACGTTTCTATTTCCCGATCCGACGCAAATAAGAAGAAAGGAAAAGGGACGAAAAAATAGAAGTGGCTAACAACTCAAAATCAAATTATGAAATAAAGATTTTGTTGCAATTAATATAGTAAATAATAAGTAATACAACAATTTCGAAAGCGATTTCTAATCGCAGTACAGTATTTCATTTAAGTATCTTGTATTGCATGATACTCTTATTCTAGTCACATTTCCCTTTTGTTTTCTTTTAACTCTATTATTAATTTTATTCTTAATTTAATTGGAGCCTTAACCCGAATTTAACTGAGGTTGAATCCACTTTTTTCTTTCTCTTTACCCCCGTATTCAATCTATCTAATTCGAAAAAAAAAAAAGACGGGAAAGAGAGATTAGTCACAAATATTTGACTCTATCTCTAATCTTCTTCACCCCTTTCCATATCAATAACTAGAATGAAAAAAAAGGAAATGTCAACGCATCTGGGAAGAAACGATTGATTTCTATCAATAAACCTGCTAAAGACCCGAACCAGAGAGTACTTAGTACCGGTGCCACGGAAAGATATGTTTTAAAATCTCGCATTGAGAATCCTCCTTCTTTTTTTTATATTCCATATTGTAATACATTATGGTAAGAGATGTATATATATTTAAAGACCACTTGTATTTTTGTATTTGTGTGTGGAATCCCCAATTCAACTTGACATGCGCAATGATTCGGTAGAGAATATTTTCTTTTTCTTAAAGCAAAAAAACAGGTCCCTTTGCGCCTGAGAATTCCCGAGAAAAATATTAATTTATTATTATATGTTATATGATATGAGACCAAGAGGAAGAAATAGCAAGATACATTTTGCATAGAAAGGAAGGAAATGGAAATAAAATAAGGATGTGGAAAACAAGACCGGGATTTTCTACAATGATACTGTAGACCAGTTAAAAGGGATGTAGCGCAGCTTGGTAGCGCGTTTGTTTTGGGTACAAAATGTCACGGGTTCAAATCCTGTCATCCCTACCTATTATTGCTCCTCGAAGCAGTAACCTGAGATACATTTTAGAGCGATTCAATTTGGACATACATAATACATAATTTTCAATTTTATGATAGTATACATATGCAAGAAGTATTTATTGGGGTTGAAATTTTTTTGGGGGTTCTATACTATATAAAAAAAAGAATCCCCTTCTTTACAGTCTTTTCCGTTGTGGTAAGAAAGCGCTCTTAGTTCAGTTCGGTAGAACGTGGGTCTCCAAAACCCAATGTCGTAGGTTCAAATCCTACAGAGCGTGATTCTGCTCTTGTCTTGTTAGATCGAAAATTCCACTGAACTGAAATATGAAATACAGCAATC